TAAACAAGATACTTAAATAAAATACTGTACTGCGATTCGAAATAGAATTTAGAAATCATTGTATTACATTACTTATTATTTATTACTACTTTATTCTTATTCTTTATTGATTGCAGTGAAATCTTTCATAATTGGATTTCGAGTTAGTCACTTCTATTTTTTTCTTCCTCTCGTTCTTCTTCTTCGTTTCGGATCGAAAATAGAAGAGTTGAGTAAATAAAAAATCAAAAGGAGGTTCATGGCCAAGGGTAAAGATGTCCGAGTAACGGTTATTTTGCAATGTACCAGTTGTGTCCGAAACGGTGTTAATAAGGCATCAACGGGCATTTCCAGATATATTACTCAAAAGAATCGACACAATACGCCGAATCGATTGGAATTGAGAAAATTCTGCCCCTATTGTCACAAACATACGATTCATGGGGAGATAAAGAAATAGATCGAACCGAACGCCTTTGTGTCACCCTTTCAAAGAAGGGGAAAAATGACATTATATATACATAATATATTAAAATATATACACATATTTAAATAGAAACAAACCAAATCCGATTTTTGAATTCTAATTCATTTTAGATCCGACCGAAATAGGATTTTTGGGATAAGGAATAAACTAAACAAACCATGGATAAATCCAAGCGACCTTTTCTTAAATCCAAGCGATCTTTTCGTAGGCGTTTGCCCCCGATCCAATCGGGGGATCGAATTGATTATAGAAACATGAGTTTAATTAGTCGATTTATTAGTGAACAAGGAAAAATATTATCGAGACGAGTGAATAGATTGACCTTGAAACAACAACGATTAATTACTATTGCTATAAAACAAGCTCGTATTTTATCTTCGTTACCTTTTCTTAATAATGAGAAACAATTTGAAAGAACTGAGTCGACCGCCAGAACTACTGGTCTTAGAACCAGAAATAAATAGGCTTACAATTTCTTCAATTGAATCAAAATTCAATTCCAATCCGAACTCAAACGCAAATTGATGTTTTGTTCGAAAAATTCGAGAATCCAGATTTGATTGTCGTGTTGTAAGAAAAAAAAAAAAAGAATCGAGAAATAAAGAAGAAATCTTTTTTTTTTTATTGAAGGTATTCATTCATTTTTACTACTTTATTTTATATTTTATCAGATTTTATCATATTAATTGAATTTCTACTCTACCTTCCCGGAGTTCATTCTCCGGGGGACTCCGCTTAAATTATTCCGGTGGATTCCTTCCAATCTACTTATTTTATGATCTCATTGGAAATCATATAAAGACAATTCCTATTTGATATAGCTATTTGTGCAAGTATTTTACGATTAAGAAGCAACTGTTTCTTGTAAAGATCGTGTATTAATCTACTATAACTATAGGATACCCCCCTCTCACGAATTACTGCGTTTATCCGAGTGATCCACAAACGACGAAAATTTCTTTTTTGCCTACCTCTATCCCGATGAGCCGAAACCAAAGCTCTTATTTTCTGTTGAGTAATAGTTCGAGTAAGTCTTGAATGAGCCCCTCGAAAGCTTGATGCAAATAAACGAATTTTTGTTCTACGTCTCCGAGCTATATATCCTCGTCTAATTCTGGTCATTGAATAAATGAAACTTTGACGAATAACTAATTGATTTCCTTTCTTTCAGTTATTCTTTTCCCCCTTCCTAGTCTATTAATAACAAAACGGATTTTTCCAATGTATAAAATAAAAATTCCAATGGCTTTGGCTACTATAACCTTCCCGACCACGATTTTTTCTTTTTTCTAGGCATTTCACCTGGAATAAGAAATTGTATTCTACTAGGTATCAAAAACATAGTAAATAAATAAAAATATAAATGGATAAAGAAATGGAAATAGTGGGTTCCATCGTTTCTATGGTTACTTCTTAAACGGTGAGGTCTTTTCTATACACCGGAGCCCTTTACTTCATTTAATCAATGTTATTGGTAACTTGTATAGTTCACACTCTTTGGCTCTACCCATGAATTATCCAGTAATAGGTCTTTCCCAATGAGATCTACTTATACAGTAACGGTATTTAATTATAAAAGTTAGCTGGGTAGCTGACCCTCTTAGTCCGTTCTTGCAAGAGTGGGAACCTAATCTTTCTGTTTTAAAAGATTTCCCCCGCTTAATGGATAACCATTTGCTATCAATGGGGAATTACTTCTCATCTTAAATTGAAGTGATTGGATTTGCACCAATGGAAACCATAAATTTCATACACAATAGAGGGATATAATAGATTTTTTCTTTTTAGATAGTGAATGGGTTCTTCCATTCTATCCTATTCACCGGTACTGATCATTCTTACTGGAAAAATTGTTTTCTTTCCTTTGTCCCAGTCCATGATCCGAACGAGTCGCACATACACCCTAGTACATGTTCCTCGACGCTGAGGGCATCCCCGAAGAGCGGGGGATTTCGTGACATTTCTTATTGGCTGTCTTGTATTTCTAATAAGTTGTTTAATGGTTGGCATGTTAAATCGTATACATAATGGGCT